CAAATAAAAGTGCTAAGGCTACAACTAATCCATAAATTGTTAAAGCTTCCATAAAAGCCAGACTAAGCAATAAAGTACCTCGTATTTTTCCCTCTGCCTCGGGTTGTCTTGCGATACCTTCTACAGCTTGCCCCGCGGCAGTACCTTGACCAACCCCAGGTCCAATAGAAGCAAGCCCAACAGCCAACCCAGCAGCAATAACGGAGGCGGCAGAAATCAATGGATTCATGATAAGTTCCTCGCACCAAAAAAAAATGGTTAATGATACAATCAACCAATAAATTTCGAACTCTTCGTTCTTTTTCTTGATTTAATCTCTTTATTCAATATTGAATTCACAGTTCCAAACGAAAAGGAGGAATTTTTAGTGAAATCCCTATCGAAATCTCCAGGGCAGATTAGATATATCTTTTAGACGACCTATCTTTTAACGAATATCTAACTATATAAATAGTTAATATTGCATATACACGTCTTTCTTCCATAACGTAAACCAACTATTCGTATCTTAAATTCAATCGAATTCTAAAATAATTTTTTAGATGTTGAAATATTCACAAAAAGAAAGTTGGCTTATAGCCATTATTCCATTATTTATATATATATTCCATAAACTTAGTTTGATTTCACTCTTGTAAATAATCCATTTTTTTTTTCTGAATCTCATTTTTTTTTTTATTCTCTTCCTTATCATTATCCCACTTGGATACAATCAATCTAAATGGACAAATTCATTAGTCTGAATCATTGCATAGAAATATAAGTCTTTGTTTTCTTGTAAGTTATTTTATTATTTTTTTTTTTATAATTTAGTAATATTTTATTATTAGTCAATCTATTGAATTGAATAAAACCGAGTGAAATAGAAATCGCTCTATCTCTATAGAAAAAACCCCTTTTTTTAATCACATGTTGGAAACAACTCTTAATTCAGATTATGACTCCTAAAATTGGATTGGAATTGAATGAACAAAATAATCAAGCCAAAAAAAAATTGATTGGACGAAGGTATAAATGATTCAAACGAATTCTAGGAAAAAGACCGTTTAGGAAAAAACTCTTTTAGATTTATTTCCTTTTACTATTCCTTTAGATCGTTATAAACTTTTTTTCTATTTATGTGTATATTTATGTTCACTAAGTATATTATCTTGAACAAGAATAGATTGCCTTAGACTATAAGATAAAAAAGGCTATTTCAAAACAAAATTCGTTAATGATGCCCCTCAATGGATTCGCCTATATAAGCCGCAGCTAAAGTTGCAAAAATAAGAGCTTGAATACCACTTGTAAATAACCCAAGGAACATGACAGGTATAGGAACCACTGAAGGTACTAAAGAAACAAGAACAACAACTACTAATTCATCCGCTAATATATTTCCGAAAAGTCGAAAACTAAGTGATAAAGGTTTTGTTAAATCTTCTAAAATGTTAATGGGTAAAAGAATTGGAGTTGGTTGAATGTATTTACTGAAATAACCTAATCCTTTTTTGCTAAGGCCCGCATAAAAATAAGCTATTGACGTAAGTAAAGCTAAAGCAACGGTAGTATTTATATCATTCGTAGGTGCAGCTAACTCCCCATGAGGTAACTCTATAATCTTCCAAGGTAAAAGTGCACCCGCCCAATTAGAAACAAAAATAAATAGAAACATCGTTCCAATAAAGGGGACCCATGGGACGTATTCCTCTCCGATCTGAGTTTGGCTCACATCTCGAATGAATTCAAGGACATATTCGAAGAAATTCTGACCGCCAGTTGGAATGGTTTGGGGGTTCCGAACAGCTACAATGGCTGAACCTAATAAGATAGCAATTACAACCCAAGAAGTAATAAGTACTTGGGCGTGTACTTGGAAACCTCCTATTTTCCAATAGAAATGCTGGCCTACTTCCACACCAGATATATCATATAACCCTTTTAGGATGTTGATGGAACATGATAGAACATTCATACTACCCCCTGAAAGAAAACTTTAAAAGGAATTATTTTGATTCAACCATCGTTTTTTTTATTTGCCTACTTAAATTGTATATTTTAAATACCAACAAATCACATAATATAGCTAGTTATTTTTATCTCTTTTGCACGATTGACAAATAGTAACCGATTATATATCCATAAATATATGGAATTCCCCAAAAAATTTCTTTATCTTATTATTAATCAGGAATTTCGTATATAGCTAGAACGACCCTCACAAATTGCAAATACTAATTTATTAAGAATTAATCGGATTGAAGCTATAGCGTCATCATTCGCTGGAATCGAAATATCTGCGAGATCCGGGTCACAGTTTGTATCAATTAAACAAATGGTTGGAATTCCCAAAGTGATACATTCCCGAAGAGCCGTATATTCTTCTTGCTGATCAACGAGTATTACAATATCGGGTAACCCTGTCATATATTTAATCCCACCCAGATATGTTTGCAAGTGAGCTAACTGTCTCCTCAATCGAGTCCCATCTCCTTTCGGAAGACGGTTGAGTCTACCGGTCTTTTGTTCCATTCTCAAGTCCCTGAACTTTTGAAGTCTAGTTTCTGTAGTAGACCAATTCGTTAAAATACCGCCGAGCCATTTTTTATTAACATAATGACACCGAGCCCTTATTGCAGCCCGGGCTACTGAATCCGCTGCTTTATTTTTGGTACCAACAATTAAGAATTGTTTTCTCTTGCTTGCTGCATCAAAAACTAAATCACAAGCTTCTGATAAAAAACGAGCAGTTCTAGTAAGATTTGTAATATGAATACCTTTACGTTTTGCAGAGATATAAGGGGACATTCTTGGGTTCCATTTTCTAGTACCATGACCAAAATGAACTCCCGCTTTCATCATCTCTTCTAAATTAATGTTCCAATATCTTTTTATCATTTCTACCCACACTTCCTCTCTCTCTCTTTCTTTTTCAAACAAAGAAAAAGAGAGAGGGGGTACCCTAAAAAATAAATAATTGTTCCGATGGAACCTTATCTTTTCCCGGAGATTGGATGTTGATATACGATCCAAGCAATTAATTTCATTCTATTCCTTATTTTCTTTATTACTATTAATAAATCACATGGAACAAATCACAGGACCACGATTAATTAAAATAAAAGGATGAATCCGCTCTTAGGAATCATTAAATCCTAGAAATGCTTATTCTGATGTATCATAGAAATTTATTGAAATGCAAGAATCAAATAACTCTCTCTGGTGGAATAAAATATCTCTAGCTCTAAATTCCCCCTCGAATAAATTCTTATTTTTGCTGTTCAAAGGGATCTTTTTATGTTTCCTTGAGCCTTGCACGAATCTTTTGAATCCGGTACCGACGGGTATCATACCGCCTAGAACAACGTTTTCTTTTAGGCCTTTCAACCAATCGACACGACCGCGGAGAGCAGCTTTTGCTAAAACGCGAGCAGTTTCTTGAAAACTCGCCTCGGATATGAAACTTTGAGTATTCAGAGATGCTCGCGTTATTCCCAATAATACGGGTCGGTAACAGATGGCTTCTTCCAAAGCGCGTCCCGTTCGTTCTGCTCGGAACAATCCAATTAGTTCTCCGGGTGAAAAAACATTAGACATTCCGTCTTCTGAAACCAATACTTTTGATGTTATTTGCCGTACAATAATTTCTATATGCCTATTATGGATCTGCACCCCTTGAGATCGATAAACTTTTTGGATCTTATTAACCAAAGAGATACGACTTTGCACGATAGTTAACTCAGCACCAATCAAGAATCCCCAAGGAATTCCAAGAATTCTTGTTATACACTCGTTCCAACCTTCAACTCTCTTTTCTAGGTTTATCGATATTGAATCAATTGAACGCACTTCTAACACTTGTTCCACTTTTGGAAGACCCTGCGTTATATCACCAGATCTCGATTTTTCATATATAAATGTAACTAATGTAGCTCCTTCGTAAAGGATTTCTCCATAATGGCCATGAACGGTTGCTCCTGGCGTGGCCAAATAAGGCTTAGCCGATCTTATTACTACAGAGTCAATGTGAACAATTATAACTTGACCCGATTTTAGATGTGGTCCGCTTTTGTCAATACATACATTTTCACAAATAAATTGTCCCAGTCTAATTATTGTGAAGAAAGATTCACAATCATTAGGATGATAATTATGATGGAGAAAATACCAATTCAAAGTGAATGGATTCAAAACACTCTTACTGCATGGATCGGGATTAACAATTCTCCCGGTTTCATCCATTAAATAATATTTTAGTACTTGAAAAGTCTTTTTAAAATTGTCAAGTTTAAAATATTTAGTTATGGAGATCTGATTATGAGTTATTAAATTGAAATGGTTTAATAAATCAAAATTTGCAATTTGAAGGGCTGTTCCTAATGGGCCCAACGAATTTTGAATTGAAATTATAGGATCTCTTTTAATTGATTCTTTTATTACATTGTGATGTTTTACATCATTGAATGCATCCATTCGAAAACAATTAGATGATGACAAAATTAGCAAAAATTGACATTCCTTATTTCTATTCAATAACGTACTAATAGTTCCGTGATTTTGTTTAAGTGATTGTTGAATCCTTGCCTTGGCATAACTGGGATAAAATGGATTAATATTGGTGGGATCTGATCCATTATTAGAGATCGGTCCGAAACCTGATGGATCATTCCTTTTTCTAGTTCTACTACTACTACTGATATATGAAATTTTGGATTTCAATAGATTGATTCTTAGGAAATCACGAATCAGACCATTTGTGCTTACTTCAACAAAAGAAGCGCGGGCCTCCTCGATAGAAGAACTTTTTTTGTCTTGATCCCAATTCAAGACTAAACAAGTACGAACTAATTGAATACTTGTGTCAGAAATTCCCCGAATTGGTTTACTATTTCCATAAAGAATATAATTGACAACTCGAAGTTTCAGATTATCCTTTTCCTGCAATAGATCCGCGGGGAAAAGTGTTTCTAAATTGATACCGTTCGCTATCTCATATATGATTACTGGTCGAACCAAAA